AAGAAAAAACCTAAACAACAAATTGATAAATATAATCAAGGATCTTGACAAAGCTCTAGATAGTAAATTCCTTATTTTGGATGTACTAGAAAAAAGACCTAGATTGTGTCATGATAATACGAAAAAAAAATACTTACCAAAAGTATATGATCCTTTCTTGAATGGGGCATACCGTGGACAAATTAAAAAAAGGTTTTCACTTTCAATCAAAGATAAAGTTTCCATACAAAATTACATAGAAAGAGGTTGGATAAATAAGATCCACGGTCTCTTTCTTATTATTAATTATTTAGAATTTGAAGAAAAAAAACCATTTCATAGAATTGATAAAAGATTATTATCAACAGAAATGAATTTTTTCTTGAACTTAATCAATGAATTTAATGGAAAACCAACATCAAGTTTAAATTTTAAAAAATTTTATTTACTTCCTGAACATAAACAATTACGAATTAATTTAGAAGGACGAGAAAAAAAAATAAGATTTCTATTTGAAAGATTTCTAACGGATCCTAACAATAAAACAATTAGAAAACAAGCTATTGGGATAAAAGAAATCAGAAAAAAAATTCCGCAATGGTCATACAAATTAATCGACGATTTGGAACAAGAGGAGGGAGAAAACGAAGAAGCTTTGGGAACGGATTCTCAGATTCGTTCAAGAAAATGCAAACGTGTATTGATTTTTAATCATGAACTCGAAAATACCAATGGTTATAGTAATTCCCAAGATACTAATAATAATGATGAAAGGGACGACATTGCTTTGATACGTTATTCGCAACAATCGGATTTTCGTCGAGACATAATCAAAGGCTCAATGCGCGCTCAAAGGCGTAAAACAGTTATTTGGAAAACCTTTCAAGCAAACGTACACTCCCTTCCTTTTTTGGACAGAATCGACAAAGATGTTTATTTTTCTTTTGATATGTTGAGGCCGATAAAAAAAAAATTTCAACATTGGCTATGGAAAAAGCCAGAATTCAAAATTTCAGACTATAGAGAGAAAAAATCAAAAGATAAAAAAAAAGAAGAAGAAAAAAGAAGGGAGAATGCACGTATAGAAATAGCGGAAACCTGGGATAGCATTGTAGTTGCTCAAGTAATAAGAGGTTTTGTATTAGTAATCCAATCAATTCTGAGAAAATATATTATATTACCCTCATTGATAATAGTTAAAAATATTGGTCGTATACTATTATTTCAATTTCCTGAATGGTCGGAGGATGTAAAGGATTGGAAAAGAGAAGTGCATGTTAACTGCACTTATAATGGTGTTCAATTAGCAGAAAAAGAATTTCCGAAAAACTGGTTAATAGACGGTATTCAGATAAAGATCCTATTTCCTTTTCGTCTGAAACCTTGGCACAAATCTAAGCTTAAGCTACGAAACAATTATAAGGATCCAATGAAAAAGAAAGAACAACAAAATGATTTTTGTTTTTTAACAGTTTGGGGAATGGAAACTGAACTTCCTTTTGGTTCGCCCAGAAAACAACTTTCGTTTTTTGAACCTATTTTTAAAGAACTCAAAAAAAGACTTATAAAATTAAAAAAGAAATGTTTTAGAATTCTAATAATTTTAAAAGAAAGAACAAAATTATTTCTAAATGTCTCAAAAGAAAGAAAAAAATGGGTTATTAAAAATATTGTATTTCTAAAAAAAATAATAAAAGAACTTTCAAAAATGAACCCAATTCTATTAGTTGGATTAAGAGAAATAGAACTATATGAATTGAGTGAAAGCAAAAAAGAAAAAAATTTGATAATCGATAACGAGCTAATTCATGAACCGTCCATTAACATTCAATCTACAAATTGGACAACTTTTTCATTAACAAAAAAAAAAATACAAGATCTAACTAATAGAACAAACACAACCATAAATCAAATACAAAAAATTTCAAAAGACAACAAAAAAGGATTTCTAAGTCCACATATAAATATTAGTTCTAATAAAATGAGTTATAATGATAAAAGATTGGAATCACCAAAAAATATTTTGCAGCTATTAAAAAGAAGAAATGTTCGACTAATCCGTAAATCAAATTATTTTATAAAATTTTTCATTGAAAGAATATATAGAAATATATTTTTATTTATCAGTAATATTCCTAAAATAAATGCACAACTTTTTTTTTATTTTTTTGAATCATTAAAAAAAATTGTTAATAAAACCAGTTCCTATAATAACTATATTTACAATAATGAAAGAAATCAAGAAAAAATTGATAAAACAAATCAAAAGATAACGCAGTTTATTTCGACTATAAAAGAGTCACTTTCTAATATTAATAATAAGAACTTGGAAACTTTTTGTAATTTATCTTATTTGTCACAAGCATATGTCTTTTACAAATTATCACAAAGCCGGGGTTTTAACTTTTTTAATTTATATAAGTTAAGATTAAGATCTGTCTTTCAATATAATGGAGCTTTTCTTTTTCTTAAGAATGAAATAAAGGATTATTTTCTTGGAACACAAAAAATATTTCATTCCGAATTAAGACATAAGAACATCCCCAATTATGAAATAAATCAATGGAAAAATTGCTTAAGGGGTTATTATCAAAATAATTTATCTCAGTCTAGATTAGTACCACAAAAAGGTATAAATATAGTAAATCAACACTCTATAGCTCAAAATAACCATTTAAACAAATATGATTCATATGAAAAAAATCCATTAATTAACTCCGAAAAAAAAAATGTTAAAAAAAAATATAGATATGATCTTTTATCATATAATTTTATTAATTATGAAGATAAGAAAAACTCATCTATTTATGGATTACCATTACAAGTAAATAATAACCAAGAGATTTTTTATAATTATACCGAACATAAACGAAAATTATTTAATATGCTGGTAGGTATCCCTATCAATAATTATCTAGTAGAAGATAATATTATAGATATAAAGAACAATCCGGATAGAAAAAATTTCGATTGGATAATTCTCAATTTTTGTCTTAGAAAGAAAATGGATATTAGGGCCTGGATCAATATGGATACTGACGCCAACAGTAATAAATATACTAAACCTAGGGCTAATAATTATCAAATAATTGATAAAATCGACAAGAAAGATCTTTTTTATCCCACGATTCATCAAAATCAAGAAATGAATCCATCCAAAAAAAAACTTTTTGATTGGATGAGAATGAATGAAGAAATACTAAGTTGTCCCATATCGAATCTCGAACTTTGGTTTTTCCCAGAATTTTTGATACTTTATACTTCGTATAAGATTAAACCATGGTACATACCAATCAAATTTCTCCTTTTAAATCTTAATGTAAATGAAAATGCCAGTGGAAATAAAAATAAAAAAACGACTGGAAAGAAAAAAAGAGATATCTTTATATCAATATTTTCAAATGAAAAAAAATATCTTGAATTAGAAAAACAAAATCAAGTAGAAAAAGAATACGGAATCAAAACAGATTTTGAATCAACTCTCTCAAACCAAGAAAAAGATATTGAAGAAAATTATGCGGTATCAAAGATGAAAAAAAATAAAAAACAATCCAGGACCAACATGGAAGCGGAGTTTGATTTCTTACTAAAAAGGTATTTGCTTTTTCAATTGAGATGGGACGATTCTTTAAATAAAAAAATGATCGATAACATCAAAGTATATTGTTCCCTGCTTAGACCGATAAACCTAAGAGAAATTACTATAGCCTCTATTCAAAGGGGAGAAATAAATCTGGATCTTCTAATGATTCAGAAAAATTTCATTCTTACAGAATTGATTAAAAAGGGAATATTACTTATTGAACCAGTTCGTCTGTCTAGAAAAAATGAAGGACAATTTATTATGTATCAAACTATAGGTATTTCGTTGGTTCATAAAAGTAAACACACAATTAATCAAAGGTATCGAGAAAAGGGCCTTGTTGATACGAAGAATTTTGATGAATTCATTTCAAAACATCAAAAGATGACTGAAAATCGAGACAAAAATCATTATGATTTGTTTGTTCCTGAAACTATTTTATCCCCTAGACATCGTAGAGAATTGAGAATTCTAATTTGTTTCAATTCTAGGAATAGAAATGGTATACCTAGCAATGCATTTTTTTGTAATGAAAATAAGGTAAAGAGTCCGGTTTTGAATAAAAGCAAAATAAATCAAAATAATATAATTAGATTAAAGTTCTTTCTTTGGCCTAATTATCGATTAGAAGATTTCGCTTGTATGAATCGCTATTGGTTTGATACCAATAATGGCAGTCGTTTCAGTATGGTAAGGATACATATGTATCCGCAATTTAAAAATGAACTTAAGCGTGTACTGAAAAAAAGTGAAATACGGATTGATTTTATTTCCCGTACTATATTGCATATATGAAGACAAATAGATGCACACCTATATTGTTTTCTATTCCATTATGATACACGATACTAATTTAATGACATATCAATATCTAGAAATAATGCAAAAATCTTCTTAGTTTCTTTTTAAATTTTAGATATAATTTTTTATCTTTTGTGAGTGCAGACAACTATCTTTTTGTTTACCTATTCGAATCCAATTTTAAAATTGGAAATTATTCACAAAATTAAGATTATTGTATTGTGTATGCCAAATTAAAAAAAAAAAAATGAATAGCATTATTATTATTGATCAATAAAAATATCTAGCAAAGCAATAAGGGCCGGTGGGGGGGGAAGATTTCATTTTATGATAAAAAAGTCATTCATCTCGGTTATTTCACACGAAGAAAAAGAAAAAAACAGGGGGTCTGTTACATTTCAAATACTAAGCCTCACTAATAGGATACGAAAACTTTCTTCACATTTGGAATTGCACAGAAAAGACTATTTATCTCAGAGAGGCCTCCGTAAAATTTTGGGAAAACGCCAAAGGATGCTGTCTTATTTGTCAAAGAACAATAGAATACGTTATAAAGAATTAATTAATCAGTTAGATATTCGGGAATCAAAAACGCGTTAATTTGAATTTGAGGAAGCGTTTTGAATTATTGAATTATTTGATTTATTAGATCTTGATTTTTTTTTTTTTTAATGAACTTATTTTCGCTTTTCAGTAATTCATGAAAGAATCAATCGAGGAAAAAGAAAAACCTATGAATATACCAGCTCCAAGAAAAGACCTCATGATAGTAAATATGGGTCCCCACCACCCATCAATGCATGGTGTTCTTCGACTCATCGTTACTCTCGATGGTGAAGATGTTATTGACTGTGAACCAATATTAGGCTATTTACACCGAGGAATGGAAAAAATTGCGGAAAACCGAACAATTATACAATATCTGCCTTATGTAACGCGTTGGGATTATTTAGCTACTATGTTCACAGAAGCAATAACCATAAATGGACCGGAGTTGTTGGGAAATATCCAAGTGCCTAAAAGAGCCAGCTATATCAGAGCAATTATGTTGGAGTTGAGCCGTATAGCTTCTCATCTGTTATGGCTTGGTCCTTTTCTGGCAGATATTGGGGCGCAGACTCCTTTCTTCTATATTTTCAGAGAAAGAGAATTAGTATATGATCTATTTGAAGCTGCCACCGGTATGAGAATGATGCATAATTTTTTTCGGATCGGAGGAGTAGCGGCTGATTTACCTCACGGCTGGATAGATAAATGTTTAGATTTTTGCGATTATTTTTTAATAGGAGTTACTGAATATCAAAAACTTATTACCCGAAATCCTATTTTTTTAGAACGAGTTGAGGGAGTAGGCGTTATTGGTAGAGAGGAAGTAATAAATTGGGGTTTATCAGGACCAATGCTGCGAGCTTCTGGAATACAATGGGATCTTCGTAAAGTTGATCATTATGAATGTTACGACGAATTTGATTGGGAAGTACAGTGGCAAAAAGAAGGAGATTCATTAGCTCGTTATCTAGTCCGAATTGGTGAAATGACAGAATCTATAAAAATTATTCAACAGGCTCTAGAAGGAATTCCAGGGGGTCCATATGAGAATTTAGAAATCCGATACTTTGATAGAGAAAGGAATCCAGAATGGAATGATTTTGACTATCGATTTATTAGTAAAAAACCCTCTCCTACATTTGAATTGCCGAAACAAGAACTCTATGTGAGAGTTGAAGCTCCAAAAGGAGAATTGGGAATTTTTTTGATAGGGGATCAGAGTGGTTTTCCTTGGAGATGGAAAATTCGCCCGCCGGGTTTTATCAATTTGCAAATTCTTCCTCAGTTAGTTAAAAGAATGAAATTGGCCGATATTATGACAATACTAGGTAGCATAGATATCATTATGGGAGAAGTTGATCGTTAAAATGATAAGTCATACACCAGAAGTACAAGATATTAATTCTTTTTCTAGATTCGAATTTTTAAAAGAGACCTATGGAATTATATGGGCCTTTATTCCTATTTTTACTCCTGTATTGGGAATCACAATAGGTGTACTAGTAATTGTATGGTTAGAAAGAGAAATATCCGCAGGGATACAACAACGTATTGGACCTGAATACGCCGGACCTTTGGGAGTTCTTCAAGCTTTAGCAGATGGGGCAAAGCTACTTTTCAAAGAAAATCTTTTTCCATCTAGAGGAGAAACTCGTTTATTCAGTATCGGACCATCCATTGCGGTCATATCCATTTTAGTAAGCTATTCGGTAGTTCCTTTTGGTTCTCACCTTGTTTTAGTGGATCTCAATATCGGTGTTTTTTTATGGATTGCCATTTCAAGTATTGCTCCCATTGGCCTTCTTATGTCAGGATATGGTTCAAATAATAAATATTCTTTTTTAGGCGGTCTACGAGCTGCTGCTCAATCGATTAGTTATGAAATACCATTAACTTTATGTGTGTTATCAATATCTCTACGTGCGATTCGTTAAGACATAAATTGTTCTCTATTTCTTCTTTTCTAGGAAAAGGGCGGAATGAATTGAGTAAATATCTTCATCTTTTATTCATTATTTGGATGGATGAACTAAATCAGATAGTTATATGAGTGAAAGAAAACAGCTTATATAAAAAAGCAGTAAAAAAATTGAGTCTCATTTTCTATGTATATAGAGTTAAAGAGTTGAGCGGAAATAAACATAAGTATAAGAAAGCGTTTGCCCCAAGATTAGGTGATTAGTCATCCTGACTTGAAGCGGGTTCAAAAGATCAACCATATTGAGTTTTCACTATCGTTTGTATGTATTCTCATACATGTATTACCTTAACGGATGATTGAACAAAAACGAGTGGATGGTTAGAAACACCAAGATACACAAAGGATTAGTAATGGAGATTATGTAAAAGAATATTTCTGCATAATATACAAAGAATATTAATTGGGGCTTTACGTTAGTAGAAATGATCAGGCAGTACGCCCGACGATTCCGATCCAGAGTATGCTCCTATTCGTCGATTAAATAAATCACTATTGGAAACGAAATAATCCTTTACTTTATTTATTTTTTTTATTTTGTAAGTCCCCCCCTTTTTCAGAAAGAGAAAGAAGAATAGAAACGAAAAAATAAAAAAGATCTTTTTTATTCTTTACTGTATACTTTTATCCTTTCCTTTCTATATCCATATTTATATAGATAGAATTCGTATCATAATTTATGAATTAATGTATATATAATTCTTTTTCGTAAGTGAAAAGGACGAGTTATTTATATTTTTACAAGTTACAAGGAGTATTTGATTGAAGAATTAAGTTATTACTCAAAAAATAAAATATTGAAATAATTATTGAAATTATTAAATAAAGGATGAGATCAATTCAGAAGTACTTTATTTTTATATTTTTAAAAATTATATATAATTATTAAAGCAGAACAGACAGAATTAAATTGGTCTAATTCGGGATCGAATGATAAATTTTGACCTTATCCATCTTATAAATATATCAAGATAAAATAAAATTGACCCGATCCTTAGATTTATTTAAGGTCCTCAAGGAGCCGTATGCGGTGAAAATCTCATGTACGGTTCTGGAATAGCGACGGTAACAGTGATGGTATCGCCGACTATGATTATCTAATAGTTCAAGTACAGTTGATATAGTTGAGGCGCAATCAAAATATGGTTTTTGGGGGTGGAATTTGTGGCGTCAACCTATAGGGTTTATTATTTTTCTAATTTCTTCCCTAGCAGAATGTGAAAGATTACCCTTTGATTTACCAGAAGCAGAAGAAGAATTAGTAGCAGGGTATCAAACCGAATACTCGGGTATCAAATTTGGTTTATTTTACGTTGCTTCCTATCTAAACCTATTAGTTTCTTCATTATTTGTAACAATTCTTTACTTAGGTGGTTGGAATATCTCTATTCCGTACATATTTGTTTTTGATTTTTTTGAAATAAATAAAACATATGGTGTTTTTGAACCCACAATTGGTATGTTTATTACATTAGCTAAAACTTATTTGTTCTTGTTCATTCCTATCACAACAAGATGGACTTTACCTAGGCTAAGAATGGACCAGCTATTGAATCTTGGATGGAAATTTCTTTTACCTATTTCTCTCGGTAATCTATTATTAACAACTTCTTCCCAACTCTTTTCACTGTAAAAGAACATGATATCCTATATTCTCAACTTGGATGAAACAAGAGAAATAAACAAACATAAAATTATTCATATATATTCACGATATGTTCCCTATGATAACCGGGTTCATGAATTATGGTCAACAAACAGTCCGAGCTGCAAGGTACATAGGTCAAAGTTTCATGATTACCTTGTCCCACGTAAATCGTTTACCCATAACTATTCAATATCCTTATGAAAAGGTAATCGCTGCGGAGCGTTTCCGCGGTCGAATCCATTTTGAATTTGATAAATGTATTGCTTGTGAAGTATGTGTTCGTGTATGTCCTATAGATCTGCCCGTCGTTGATTGGAAATTGGAAACTGATATTCGCAAGAAACAATTACTTAATTACAGTATTGATTTCGGAATCTGTATATTTTGTGGTAACTGTGTTGAGTATTGTCCAACAAATTGTTTATCAATGACTGAAGAATATGAGCTTTCTACTTATGATCGTCACGAATTGAATTATAATCAAATTGCTCTAGGTCGTTTACCAATGTCAGTAATTGACGATTATACAATTCGAACAATTCTGAATTCTCCTCAAATAAAAAATAAGTAAATCCTTGATTAAAGAAAAATTTTGAATCACTAAGGTTCATTAAAGAAATGAGTTTTTTCATTTTGTTTGGTCTGAATAACTACAAATCTCAACTATATGATTGGTTGGTAAAAAGTACGTCTCAATTTGGATTGAAAGGATTGAAAATTCATTAATTAATATATCTGACATTATTTCGAAATGTATAGTTTCGGATTCGAACTACTCTATTCAGATAAAACAAAAAATTAGTCCAATAACTGTACCCCACATTAATTCACACCCCTTAGGATTTAATTCAATTAGAAATTTCTTACGAATCATCAACAATTTTTTCTGGTCTGGTCTCAATAAGGTCATGAAAAACATTTCAATTTATTTATCTCTTATTTTACATAAAATGGATTTGCCTGGACCAATACATGATTTTCTTTTAGTCTTTCTGGGATTAGGTCTTATCTTAGGAGGTATAGGAGTAGTATTACTTACCAACCCAATTTATTCTGCCTTTTCGCTGGGATTAGTTCTTGTTTGTATATCCTTATTATATATTCTATCAAATTCATATTTTGTAGCCGCCGCACAACTCCTTATTTACGTGGGAGCTATAAATGTTTTAATCATATTTGCTGTGATGTTCATGAATGGTTCAGAATATTACAAAGATTTTAATCTTTGGACCGTTGGGAATGGGTTTACTTTGCTGATTTGTACAAGTATTTTTGGTTTACTAATAACTACTATTACGGATACATCATGGTACGGGATTATTTGGACTACAAGATCAAACCAGATTATAGAGCACGATTTGATAAGTAATAGTCAACAAATTGGAATTCATTTATCAACAGATTTTTTTCTTCCATTTGAATTCATCTCAATAATTCTTTTAGCCGCTTTGATAGGTGCAAT